ACCCATGATAAACTAAAATTATTGTTGCCCCCGAATTTTGATATAATCAACATGCTTTTTTTCTTTATATATATATTTTTATGAATTGTTAAAGATATATGCGTGAGACAAATCTACTGATTAATTTTATCTATTTTATTCAAATGTTATAACTATATTATAGTCTCGTCTTTATTATACTTATAGTACTTCGGGCGCTAATGAAACTATTTTAGTGAAATTTAACTGTCTCAATTCCCGTGCGATCGCACCAAAAATTCTAGTTCCTTTTGGATTTCCCTCTTGATCAATAACAACCGCAGCATTGTCATCATATCGTAGTATCATACCGTTGTCACGTTTGAGTTCTTTACAAGTACGTACAATTACAGCTCTGATCACTTCAGATTTTTCTAAAGGTGTATTTGGTATTGCTTCCTTGATTACAGCAACAATAACGTCACCAATATGAGCATATCGTCGATTACTAGCTCCTATAATTCGAATACACATCAATTCTCGGGCCCCGCTGTTATCCGCTACATTTAAATGGGTTTGAGGTTGAATCATATCATTTTTTTTAATTTGCTCTTTTGATGCAAAGGGGCGAAGTAAAAAAAAAGAAATATTGTTTGTCCAAAATAAATAAAAAAAAAGAAATCTACAATTGTTTTTTTTATTCCAAAGACCTCTTTCCTTTGGTTTTACATTCCTATCCTGAAATAATGAATTGAGTTCGTATAGGCATTTTGGATGCCGCTATTGAAATAGCCTTTCTGGCTATATTTTCTGCTACTCCGCCCATTTCATAAAGTATTCTACCCGGTTTAACGATAGCCACCCAATATTCGGGAGATCCTTTCCCTGAACCCATACGCGTTTCCGCGGGTCTTACTGTAACTGGTTTGTCTGGAAATATACGTACCCATATTTTTCCACCTCGGCGCACATTTCGTGTCATTGCTCGCCGCCCTGCTTCTATTTGTTTAGATGTGATCCACGCGGGTTCAAGTGCCTGAAGAGCATATCTACCGAAGCAAATACAATTACCTCTATAAGATATTCCTTTCATTCTTCCTCTATGTTGTTTACGGAATCTGGTTCTTTTGGGGTTATAGTTGATGGTTGTTTATCAATTCATTCCATCTCTACTACAGAACCGGACATGAGAGTTTCTTCTCATCCAGCTCCTCACGAATGAAACAATTATAAAATAATATACATGTATTTAATGAATAATATACTGAATCGTGGGATTCATTGAGATTTTATCTAATCTATTATAAATTTGTATATCTTGTTTTGATAGTTTATATAATTAATTAAACTTAAATATATATTCTATTTTTCTATTTATAGTTATAGATAATTATTTTATAGATTATTTAGAGATAATGTTATAGATAATATAATGTCATTTTGTTATAACGAATCTTTATTTTATTTTGTCTTTTTTATTATCATATCGGATTGACCGAAATTTATAAATCTAATAAAATAAAAACTTTCGCGGGCGAATGTTTACTCTTTCAATATCTATTTCAGTTGTAGGGCTATCCCATGACATGACCTTTCAGAATAAAAGTGGATTGGTCCCGGGTTTGTTCCGCCATCCTACCCAGTGAATCATTAGGATTCGTTTTCAATAGAATCTTATGCATCCACAGGTTTCGTCGTTCCCATCGCTTCTCAATTAATGGTTAGGCCTGAATTCTACAATGGAGCTCCTAATGAAAATGAAATATGTTCTTGAGTCAATTTTCTCAGTCTTTATTGACTCGGGGCTCTTGATTTTTTTGTTCTATGAACAAACTCATCTAATTATAGATCAATCAAATTAGTATTGATGCTTTATTACACTATCCTTTATAAGATCACTCATAGACCTTACATATTGGAATCATATAGCATTGATATTCTTTTTCTCTCTTTCTCTCACCCTTCCATTTATCCGCATTTTTATTGTTATTGCTTCACAACTTATAATCAAATTTGTTTTTCTTTTTTTTATTATGCAAAAAAACTTTCCGTTGCTACAATGATATAACCAATATATCATATCGTGACCGGTTCTTTCTATCTAGATAATATGAAGCGATGAGTTGGTTATTAGTTCTATAGTTATTAGTTCATACTATGTATGGGCCGGTCCGTGTTTTTGAACCCTAACCCTAAAAAAACCAACGAGTCACACACTAAGCATAGCAATTATCTCAATATCAAAAAATTAATTGAATTTTTATTCAACCTTATAGAATTGCCCATTTTTGTTTTTATTTAACATAAAAAGAATGAAAGAGTTTGTCATTTTTTTCTTTTTTTTGTATTGCCGATAGAACGTAAAGACAAGTCAAATAAAGGTTTATTCTTCCTCGTCTACAAATATCCAAATTTTGATGCCTAATACCCCATAGATAGTTCCAACTGTATAGGAACAATAATCAATTTTAGCTCGAATGGTTTGTAGAGGAACCCTACCCTCTCTGATCCATTCGACACGCGCAATTTCTTTTCCGTCGAT